CCTATCCTCTCCCTCTCTTCTCTATTCATATTCAAAAAAAAAAATATCGAAAATGATTACTAATCCAAGACCGGAATATTCGGAGGATTCTTCTGACCAACCAAAAATATATAATTGTCAGCAAAGTTGTTTCTTTTTTTTTCCTTCAAATCCAAAGAATTCTTCTTACTTTATACATAGGTCATCAATTCAGCATTAGAAAGAAAGGGTTTGAAATACCCATTTTATCAACATGAGTGTTTTATATCGAAAAAAAAAAATTCTAACTATTCGTTTTGAAAATATTTCTAACTATAGTAGTAGAAAGAGTACCATGCTGCATCTGGACTTCAAACGGTTTAGCTTTAACCATGTTAATGGTCCCCAATTTGTGGTTGATAGAAAATCAAAGTAAAGTAGATTTACCAATGAATCACGAAATGCTATGGTTCTAAAATATGATTTTGAAAATGTATTCAGAAGTAATTCGCGGGATCATGCACCTTTCCTAGTTATAGCGAAAAAAAAGTGCAACTGGGTGGATCCAGCCTATTCTTGAAATAAACAACTCGCACACACTCCCTTTCCAAAAAAGATCAATACACCAAGCACTACACTTAGATTTATTGGATTTGTTGCTAAAATATCGGTATTCAACCCGAAACTCCCGGCGGATGGCCAGTGACCCAAGGAAACGAAAGAATCGGTTACATTTTTCATATAATCTCCTCTTATAGATAGACTAAAAAAAAAAGAACTCTGTTCTTTTTTTGTATTGTATCACTTCTTCTATTTATTCGATTTCTATTCTATATATTTATTTTTTTTTAGTTAATATTCATTTAAAAATGAAATAAAATTTACCTATTTATAGTATCTATTTCTAAACAGAGTCAAAGATCTATTCTATTTAGAAATGTATTTTTTTTATTGGAAATTTTCAATAATGATAATGATGATACTTAATTAGAATTAAGTTAGAATTTTGGACCAGGTCTCATGTCAATTTCAAAATACCTCCTTTCTGTTTTGCAACAAAACACTCCTTAAAAAATAGTTTCCGTTGGACTAAGAAGAATAAGAAGGGGAAGGAAGAAAGCAAGTCGGTGTGCTAATTCCTCATGCTCAAATTAGTCCTTCCTATGGATTACTGTCCCAACGAATAAGTAATTGTAGGAGTGAAATCTTGATATAATTCAAAAAGCAAGGAGTAAGTCCCAGTCCATAAAATAAGAAAAAAATACGTAATTTTCAGATTGATAGGATTAAACAAAAGGATTCGCAAATAAAAGTGCCAATGCTACAACCAGTCCATAAATTGTTAAAGCTTCCATAAAAGCCAGACTAAGCAATAAAGTACCTCGTATTTTTCCTTCCGCCTCAGGTTGTCTCGCGATACCTTCGACAGCTTGGCCCGCAGCAGTACCTTGACCAACTCCAGGTCCAATAGAAGCAAGCCCGACGGCCAACCCAGCAGCAATAACGGAAGCGGCAGAAATCAGTGGATTCATGATAAGTTCCTCGCACCAAAATAAAGAAATGGTTAATGATACAATCATCCAATGAATTATGACTTAATTATTCCATCGCTAAGATTTACCCAGACAAAGTAACTAAGAACTCCGAATTGAAGTACTAATATTATTGAACCATCAGAACTACTTCGATATATTTTTTTTAGTTCCTATCCACGGTATTTTTGTGAATCTATATATATATATATTATACGACTTTTTTCCATTTCTTTTTTGTGAACCATTCTTTGAATCCTTCGTTCTTTTTCTTTATTTCATCTCTTTATTCATTCAATTCACAGTCAAGGATGAAAGGGAAGAACTTCTACTGGAATCCCTATCTAAATTCACAATAGTAGGGCAGATTAGATATATCTTTAGTTCATATATAACTATTAAATATATAATATTACATATACATGTGTTTCTTCCATAACGTAAACCAACTATTCGTATTTGAATCTTAGATTCAATCGGATTCTAGAATTTTTATTCGAAACCTCCACAAGAATTGGCTTATAGTGATTAGATTACATATACCAAATTCTACCCCCCTCTCCGAACCAACCCCATTATTTATGAATCTCTTTTTTTTATTCTTCGCTTCCTTTTATTTATCATTATCCCACACGGATACAATCTAAATGGACGAATTCATTAGGTCGAATCATTGCATAGAAATAACTATCAGTATTTGATTGAACTAAATTGAAATTCATGCAATTTATTAAAATATTATACAATATAAGGAGAATATTCATTGTAGGGAGGCATAATAAATAAATGGACCGAACAGTAATTTTAGGAAAAAGATCTTTTAGATCTCTTTCCTTTTTTTAGTACAATTCCCTAATATCGTAATATTTTTTGCTATTACTCTAAATTGTATCTACTGTATTTGTATATTTATGTTCCCTAAGTAGATTATCCCATACATTGCGTTGGGCTAACCTAAAAAAATACTATTTCAAAAACTAGTCAATGATGACCCTCCATAGATTCGCCTA